AGGGAATTGGAGTAAATGGCCGATACGACTGGAAGGATTCCTCTTTGGATAATAGGTACTGTAACTGGTATTCTTGTGATCGGTTTAATAGGTATTTTCTTTTATGGTTCATATTCTGGATTGGGTTCATCCCTGTGATAATCCTATGAATTGAGGTGTCGACACGAAAGCGTAAGAACTCAACGGGCCTCAAATGAGACAAAGAAAGAAGGGAATCCCGTTGAGTTCTTACGAGTTCGAAGTCTAAAGGATAACAGAGTTTTCTGCTGTTTCAAAAGGCTCCATTCTATTTTTTTGCCGATGTTTTTGAAAAAGGAATTTCGGCGATTGATTTAGAACACCTCTTGCTCGATAGTATCTATCAATACTTTTCAATAAAGTGAGAAGAAAGACGGAAGCGCTCGATTCCATGGAAAAAATAATCTATATATTTTTATAGATTCGATTGATTCTATTTCATCAAATTCTTTCTATACGAATCAACCTTTATTCTATTGTTTAAAGTATCTCATCCTAAGTCATTTATTCGAAGTTCATCGAAGAAGTTCTATTTACTCAAAAAATTCACCCCTCTTTTTTCTTGGTCCACCACTTGATTCGATTAGAAATTATAGAATAAGTAGAGACGCAATAAATAGAAATCTAAAAAAAAGTTTTGGTACACCTCGAAAAATAGAAACTAAGACTAGAAATCTTTGGCGAACAGAATCACGAATCCGTCTTATTTCGACACAAGAAAGGGGTGTAGAAACTTCCTTTTCTTGTGTCGAAGACTAGAAAGACGAAGAACCTCTCCTAGAATTATTTGTTCCCCTCATTTTCCCTGCAATTTCTCGCTTACTTATGTCTAGTATCTAGCCGAATTGAATTAATAAAAAACTCTTGATATTGAGGTATTTTCGGACATTTTAATCTTCGATTAGTAAGATAGTCGCACCGCCCCAATTTAGATAAAAAAACCAAGAAAGGCGGGGTCAAGTCAAACAGTCTTCTTCCCAATCTACATACTAGGATTAGGAATGCGGTAGAAGGACTTCCTGTCATCTCATAGAAAAAGGATAAACAAGCTAAGATCTTTTTAGCATTTCATTTTTTTTCATCGCTAAGGGATAAAATGAGTTTGAGTCTTTTTACGAACTTGATGTTGAAAAATTCGCGAGTCTAGAAATTCATTTCGGACAATTGAACCTTCTCGAACTGCTTCTTTTTAAGAACCAAAAAGATTTGTGCCAAAATAACAGCGGCGAAGAAGAGCAAAAGACCTCGGACACGGAATAGATCTTGAAGTACAATTTCTGCATCTCCTTGACCAAATCCGCCCACATTCGGGTTACTCGTCAACGGTTGATCCAATTTGATAGATTCGCCTTCTGAAACGAGAAGTTCCGGCCCTGGGGGGATAATATCAACCACTAGACGTCCATCCGATGCATCCGTTATGGTTACTTCATATCCCCCTTTTTCTTTTCGTATGATTTTACTTACTCTACCGGCTGCTGTAGCATTATAAACTGTATTGTTACTCTTGCTCCCGTCGGGATAAATCTGACCTCTTCCCCTGTTTCCGCCGACATATATAGGATATTTTAAGAAGTGACTATCTTTCTTAGTAGCGGGGTCTGGAGAAAGAATAGGAAAGGTGATTTCACTATAGTTCTGACCAGGAACAGGGCCTATGACAAGAATATTTTTTTTATTGGGGCGATAGCTCTGAAAAGACAGATTGCCTACCTTTTCTTTCATCTCGGGGGAAATACGATTGGGAGGGGCTAATTCAAACCCCTCCGGTAAAATAAGAACAGCCCCGACATTCAAAGTGCCCTTTTTACCATTAGCAAGAACTTGTTTCAGTTGCATATCATAAGGAATTCGAACAACTGCCTCAAATACAGTATCGGGAAGTACCGCTTGTGGAACCTCAATATCCACAGGCTTATTAGCCAAATGACAATTGGCGCATACAATACGCCCGGTCGCTTCGCGCGGATTTTCATAACCCTGCTGGGCAAAAATGGGATAGGCACTTGAAATAGATGTCCGAGTTAGCATATATAGCATGAGCGATACGGAAATGGATCGAGTAATCCGTTCCTTTAGCCAAGAAAAAGTATTTCTAGTTTGCATAGTCCAATCATTGATACGGAAAATTTCTACAATAAATTGAGTAGGTTACTAATCGAGTTTCCTATCCACGATTCTGCTATTGACTGGAATATTGTTATGGGAATAATCTATAGGATCAATCCCCCGGGTTCATCGAAATGGAAAAAGTAAGGACGATTTGCAATGCTTTCCTTATGTACAACTACAAATTCGAATTCGATGAATTTCATATTCATAGATCATTTTTCACTTATTGAATGATAAATCACTACAAGTGACGGAGATAGACGATTTAAATAATAGAAAACCCAATATTTAAAAATGCTATCGAGAATGACTGGAAGAATACAAACAAGACAAGATATAATTTGATCATTATGAACAAACCCAAAATCTTTGTAGACAGAGCTAATTAGTAGTTCCCAACCACGGGTCGAATGAAATCCGAGACATAAATCTGCTAATAAAAGAATAGAAAGCGCTTTTGTTGTGTCACTTAAGTTATATAGGAATTCCTGAGTCCACGAGTTAAGAATCCCAAGTTCTTTATTACCCAAAATAGAATAACCACTTAGAATAAGGAAAGAGATTAAATTTGTCGATAAGTACAAAATAATATGAATACGATCCTCGTTGTGCATCTTGATTAATTGGATTGTTTCGTTCTGGATTCCTATACGAAGGTTTTGGAGAGGTGTTTCCGCGTATTCCTTGATCATTTCGTCCAAGAGGAGAAGTTCGTCTAATTCTATGAATTTTTCGAGAATACTCTTTTCTTCAATCTCGTTCCAAAAAGTTTCGGATTGCGCAGTATTCCACCAATTAGTAACCCAAGATTCTAGACTTTTATTAAATAAGAGAGAAAGAGACCGGGGCAAAAAGACTATAGATGCAAGATATAAAAGAGGAGTGAATGCTTTCTTTTTTGCCATTTTTTCATCTATGAATTGTTAATGAACCCTCTCAGTCGTCGACTCGAGGCCCTCTACTATTTCGAAAAATTTCACTGACTCTTAGGAGTCAGGGAGCGCATAATTTAGGGAAGTTTCTGAAGAATCTTGTGATGATCAAAAATGAGCAGCAAACCAAAGCAGGAATTGGCTAGTTATCCTTTATCGTTATAAGGGATCCAATTGTTTGGACAGTAAGGAGCACAAAAACAGATAAAGTAAGGCGTGTCGATTGAAAAAAAAAATTTTACATACGATCTATCTGAATCTAAAGTTTCAATTTCACCAAGTCTGGATTTTTCTATTTTGATTTATAGATATTGGACTTAAAATAGAAAATAGAAACTGGGAAAGTTTTTTTCTAAATGGTTGAGTATGCGAGAAATCTATTATTTCAATTTGTTACTTCTTGTTATTATTGAATTGTGTAGATTTACATACCTATAAACGACCCCAAAACAAAAAGCGTTTTGTTTTCTACTTCTCCCTTATACGCCTACTTTAGCTCGAATCCATGTTCGGAATAAACCTTAGTTTAGTTATGTTATAGAAATTCGTAATAGAAACAGAGGATTCGTGAATTTTTCCCCTCCTGCCGAGAAATTTTCTCACAGTTCTCAAAAGACTTCAATGGGTACACGCAAGAAATAGGCCAATTTCGCAGCTTTTTGTTCAATTTCCCACGCAGTCAAATTCTCATCAGTACGAGTCAATGGAAGGGCTCCCTGTCCTCGGATATCCATATAAAGGACACGACGAGCATAAAGACCCTCTTTAACTTCTATTCGGACGGACTGAATATCTTTTATAAGGAATCGGAGAAAGATACGCCGATTTTTTCCGGGAAATCCCCAACGAAAGATAGACACGATTCCTTCTTTTCGATCGAATCGATCATAACCACTACCTACATTCCAAGAAATTGTGCACCATAAATAGGAGCTAATAAAAAGACCCGCGATCCCATAGAAAGACATCACAATCCCTTGTGGAAAAAAAACAATTTGCTGAAACGGAAATAAAGATATCCAAGTTCTACCAAGATAACTGGAAGTTCCAACCAACAAGAATCCTAATGAACCTAAAAAAAGGATAACAGTCCAGCAGAAATTACTTGTTTTTCGAGATCCCGTTATAGGTTCTATCCATATATGTTCTGATCGACAACTCATACTTGATCCGGTTTCAGTTTCTTGGAATTGAGAGAATATCCCAAATGAATTTGACTTTAGTCTTTCTGTTTCCGAAGTAACTCTCATCAACTAGCACTAGTTTGATAGGAACTTTTAAGAGTAATTCATTAAGGAATAATTCATTAAATTGATTAGATCTAAACTAATAACATATCCTTCGTACGACCCCATTAAAGAAAGATATCCACATACTCCATTTACCCATATATCGTGGCAGATATAAGAGTTTTTCGACGGAAGCTGCTTCTACCATCTTTCACTAATACCGGCGTTATTATAGAAGTCTAAAACCAAACGAGTGAGATTTTATCCCATCGGTTCTAAACAATCTTATTTTTTTGAACATAAAGAAATAAAGACGCCATTGTGATTGCCGGAAATACTAGGCCTACTAAAGGTACCAAAAAAGAGGGAAAGTTAAGAATTGTCATAGAATGTGTACCTCGATTTACTATTTGTACCTCTTATTATTATTTAATCGATATTCTATTATACTAAAATATCGATTAAATAATAATAAGAGTTCTGCAAGTTCGTGTTCTTAATCGGACTCTGAATTTTCGAGTTGTTGTAAACGTTCGAGAGCACCCGTCCAATATCCAAGCTCCGCAGTATATCTTAAGTCGTCCGTGTTTTCTTGGTGGAAGGCCTCGATCGATCGGCAGTCAACGGCAATTTTTGCCGTTTGCCAAGCCATCGGAGTTTTTGAAATTCTTTGTAAATTTTGATCGATTAAGTTGCCGCCTTCCACTCG